ACCTGAACTCTAAACTAAAGTAGGGGGGGCTAATTAGTTATTTCTTCCATGACCCCTAGGATGCCAATATTAGCACTGATGGTACGAAAATGTAACTCACTATTCAAACAACTATTCAAAATTCCTAGAGCCCCCTGTAAGGCTTGTTGAAAAACTCGTTGTCGGACCTGATTAATGGCTCTTTGTTGTTCAAAACGGAGGGTTTCATTTTTGTAATTTTCTAATCGTTCCAAACTATCACAAGTGGCATTAATCAAATTTACTTTTTCTCGCTCTATCTCAGAATATCCATTCACTCGATACTCATCCGCTTCTGTTTCCACTTTACGCAAGCGGGCTCGAGCTTTTTCGAGCTGCTCAACAGCCCCTCTACGTAATTCTTCTGAATTTCGAATAGTACTCAAGATTCTCTGTTTTCGATTATCTAATAAATCATTTAATGAAAGTAGATTTTCTTATCATTAATTTCACAACTTACATAATCTCCTCCCGAACCAAACATGAATCTTTCGATTCATTTGGCTCTCACGTTCAATTATTTAATTTATGTTATAGGCATTCCCATATTTTTTAATGTAATGAACCTGTCCTCTCCTTTCTGTTCGTATTTTGAAAGATATCAAAACTTATACAAGACAGGAATATTTGGAGGACTCTCCTGACCAAACAAAAAATATGTTGTAATTGTCAGTAAAGTTGTTTTTTTGTTTTTATTTGTTCAATTTAATATCATTAATTATATTTATTTATTATTATCTATTAATTACCAAATTATTTAAACAAGCTATTCACATCCAAAAACTCTTATTTTATCCATAGGTTGTCCATTCAGCACTGTTTGTATAAAAAAAGGGTAAAATAAAATCCCTTAAATGGTTCAAATAATTTTATCCATATGAGTGTTCTATATCAGATAAATTACCAACAATTAATTTGAAATTTGGAAACCCCTTTATTTTGGTACTAACGCGGTGGTAGAAAGAATACCGTGTTATGCCTGGACTTCAAACAGTTTAGCTTTAACCATGATCATAGTCCCAGATTATTGGTTGGTAGAGAATCAAAGTAAATTTACCAATAAGTCACGAAATGCTATGGTTCCCACATATGATTTATTAATTGATTCAGAAGTAATTCGTCGGGATCCGCACCTTTATTTGGATATATACTATATATACTATTTTTTTAAATTATAACATTTATAAATAAATAACATATAAAAAAAGTACAGCTGGTTGGATCCAACCTATTCTTGAAATACACAACTCGCACACACTCCCTTTCCAAAAAAAATCAACACACCAAGCACTACGCTTAGATTTATTAGATTTGTTGCTAAAATATCGGTATTAAACCCAAAACTCCCGGCGGATGGCCAATGGCCCAAGGAAACGAAAGAATCGGTTACATTTTTCATATGTTCTCCTCTTATAGATAGGACTAACAAAAAATAGAGTTCCCTTTGTATCACTTCAACACTTTTTTTGATTGACTTATTATTTATTTTATTATTTGTATTTTAATTTGAAGTTTCAACCAATCAAAATAAATAACTATAAGTATCTTATTGGGTTAGATCCCAGGGCTTACGTTAAATGTGGTGAAATATCTTATTTGGATTTGTCGGAGCATTTGCTAAAAGGAAAAAGGATTTCCTTTGATTGTACTAAAAACGGGAAGGAAGAAAGCGAGCAGAGCCGCTAATCCCTCATCCTCAAATCAGTCCTTCCCGAGAGTATTGTCTCAACGAATAAGTAATTGTAGGAGTGAAGTGTTGATAGAATTCGAAGAATCAAACGACAAGTCTAAGTTAAGAAAACAAGAAAAAGGGGTACGTAACGTATTTTTTTCTTATTTCTAGGATTAAACAAAAGGATTCGCAAATAAAAGCGCTAATGCCACGACCAATCCATAAATTGTTAAAGCTTCCATAAAAGCTAGACTAAGCAATAAAGTACCTCGTATTTTACCTTCTGCTTCTGGTTGTCTCGCAATACCTTCTACAGCTTGTCCTGCAGCAGTACCTTGACCAACCCCAGGTCCAATAGAAGCAAGCCCCACGGCTAATCCAGCAGCAATAACGGAAGCGGCAGAAATAAGTGGATTCATAGTAAGCTAAATTCCTCGCACAAAAAAAAGAAATGGTTAATGATACAATCAACCAATGAATTATTACTTATTTTTTTATAACTAAGATTTATACAGTCGAAGTAACTAAAACCCCAAGAAATGATAATTTTACTGAATCATCAGAACTATTTCGATATCTCGTTTTTAGTTAGTACAGTACCCATAATGATTTTTTTTGTAAATTTATACGAACCCCTTTTTATTCAACTCCTTGTTCTTTTTATATCTTTGAATTATGAATTGGTCTGTTTATTCATTCAATGCACAATCACAGACGAAACAGAAGGACTTCTGGTGAGTTGGAAATAATATAGGGGAGTCCCTATATAACTACTGAATATCTAATATCACATATACATTTGTTTCTTCCATACCGTAAACCATCCACATTTCATATTGAATTAGATTCTAGAAACATTCTTCGAAACATATACGGGGGTTGGACTTATTTATATATATATATATAAATATAATATTATTAATATGCTTAGTTTAACCTGCCTAACTCATTCTTTTTTTAGTAACATGTCCGAAACGGATAATCTTATTCAAATTATAAAATGAGCCAAAAACTTAACTTATAACTTAGGAAAAAGATCTTTTATCTCTTTTTCCTAAGTTATAAGTTAAGTTTTTTTTCAATTACATAATATCGTACATCTTTCCTGTTACAACTCTAGATCATATATACATATTTGAATCTATTATGTTTATGTTCGCCAACCAAGTCTATTATATTGAACTACACATAAATTGGGATAAGCTTAACAAAATAAAAAAACCATTTCGAAAGTTAGTCAATGATGACCCTCCATGGATTCACCTATATAAGCCGCGGCTAAAGTTGCAAAAATAAGAGCTTGAATACCACTTGTAAATAATCCAAGAAACATGACAGGTATAGGAACTACCAAAGGCACTAAAGAAACAAGAACAACAACTACTAATTCATCGGCTAATATATTTCCAAAAAGTCGAAAACTGAGTGATAAAGGTTTTGTGAAATCCTCTAAGATGTTAATTGGTAAAAGTATTGGAGTTGGTTGAATGTATTTCCCGAAATAACTCAATCCTTTTTTGCTAAGACCCGCATAGAAATATGCCACTGACGTGGGTAAAGCTAAAGCAACAGTAGTATTTATATCATTCGTTGGCGCAGCTAACTCCCCCTGAGGTAACTCTATGAGTTTCCAAGGTAAAAGAGCGCCTGACCAATTAGAAACAAAAATAAAGAGGAACATAGTTCCAATAAAAGGAACCCAAGGACCATATTCTTCCCCAATCTGGGTTTTGCTCAAGTCTCGAATGAATTCAAGGACATATTCGAAGAAATTCTGACCGTCGGTCGGAATGGTTTGTGGATTCCGAACAGCTATGGTAACCGAACCCAATAAGATAGCAATTACAACCCATGAAGTGATAAGTACTTGGGCATGTACTTGTAAACCTCCTATTTGCCAATATAAATGTTGGCCTACTTCTACACCCGATACATCGTATAACCCTTTGAGTGTGTTAATGGAACATGGTATAACATTCATATTGTCCTCTGACATAAATCGAACTTAAAAAAAGGAATTATTTTGATTCAACCGTCTCATCTATTTCTCAACTTACCTAAATAATACCAACTTACCTAAATAATACATAGTATATTTAGGATACGGAATAATGATATAATATACCCAATACTATACTTTTTATCCCTTTATGAAAATCGACGAATAATAACCGATTCCATAAATCTCTGAAGTTCCCGAAGTAATTGATTTATCTTTTATCATTATTAATCATAATGAACGATTTCTTATATAGCTAGAACGGCCTTCACAAATTGCGGATACTAATTTGTTAAGAATCAATCGGATTGAGGCTATAGCGTCATCATTGGCGGGAATCGAAATATCCGCGAGATCCGGATCACAATTTGTATCGATTAAACAAATCGTCGGAATCCCCAAAATGATACATTCTCTAAGAGCCGTATATTCTTCTTGCTGATCAACGATGATTACAATATCGGGTAACTCCGTCATATATTTGATCCCGCCCAGATATGTTTGCAAGGTAGATAATTGTCTCTTCAAGATTGCAGCATCTCTTTTTGGGAGGCGGGTGAATTTCCCCATCTTTTGTTCTGCTCTTAAGTCCCTGAACTTATGAAGTCTCGTTTCCGTAGTGGACCAATTTGTTAACATACCACCAAGCCATTTTTTATTAACATAATGACACCTAGCTCTTCTTGCAGCTAATGCTACTAAGTCAGCTGCTTTATTTTTAGTACCAACGATTAAAAAGTGTTTTCCTCTACTTGCTGCATCAAAAACTAAATCACAGGCTTCTGATAAAAAACGAGCAGTTCTAGTGAGGTTTATTATATGAATACCCTTACGCTTTGCGGAAATATAAGGTGCCATTTTAGGATTCCATTTCCTAGTACCATGACCAAAATGAACTCCTGCTTCCATCATCTCTTCCAAATGAATGTTCCAATACCTTCTTGTCATTTTTCTCCACACTTCCCCTTTGTTGTTTGTTTGCTTTTTTTAAATTAGGAAAAAAAAGAAACAAGGTAGCCTGAAATAAATAAATGTTCCGATGGAACCTTCTACCGAGGATTGATTGACCATTGATATACAATCCAAACCATTAATTCTTCTTTTTAATTCGTTATAATCTTTATTACCAAAAAACCAAACTAAAAAAAATAATAATAATTAAATTCAAATAATTGGAATTCCAACTCAAAGAATGAATCTCCTCTTAGGAATCATTAAATTGTATAAATAATTGTTCGGATGTATCATGGAAATTGTTTTGGACACAAGAAGAAACTAATTCTCTATGATGGAACAAAATATCTCTCATTTTTCCCTTGAATATATTTTGCTTTTTGATTTCTAAATTAATGTTCTTTTGTTGCTTTGAACGATACATTAATTTTTGGAATCCGGTACCAACAGGTATAATCCCCCCCAAAACAACATTCTCTTTCAGGCCTTTCAACCAATCAATACGACCCCGTAGAGCAGCTTTTGCTAAAACTCGAGCAGTTTCTTGAAAACTAGCTTCGGATATGAAACTTTGAGTATTCAGGGATGCCCTTGTTATTCCCAATAAAATTGCCCGATAACAGATTGCTTCATCCAAAGCACGCCCTGCTCGTTCCGCTCGCAACAATCCGATTAGTTCTCCAGGTGAAAAAACATTAGACATTCCATCTTCTGAAACCAAAACTTTTGATGTTACTTGACGCACAATAATCTCCATATGCCTATTATGGATCTGTACCCCCTGGGATCGATAAACCTGTTGGATCTTATTAACCAGAGAGATACGACTTTGGGCTATGGTTAGCTGAGCACCAATCAAGAATCCCCAGGGGATTCCAAGAATTCTTGGTATACGTTCATTCCAACCTTTAACCCTCTTTTCGAGGTTCATTGATATTGAATCAATCGAACGCACTTCTAAGACTTGTTCTACCTTTGGAAGACCTTGCGTTATGTCACCAGATCTCGATTTTTCATATATAAATGTAACTAAGGTATCTCCTTCGTAAAGGATTTCCCCATAATGACCATGAACTGTTGTTCCTGGAGTGGCCAAATAAGGCTTAGCTGATCTTATTACTAAAGAATCAACATGAACAATTAGAACTTGACCAGATTTTATGTGTGATCCGTATTTGAATAAGCATACATTTTCGCAAATAAACTGTCCAAGGCTAATTCTTGCGGACAGTTCCTCACAATAATCGTGATGTAGAAAGTGCCAATTCAAATTGAATGGATTCAAAATGATATTGCTGCACAGATCAGGATTATAAATCTTCCTATTTTCATCCATTAAACAATATTTAAGTACTTCGAAAGTTTGTTTAAAATTGTCAAGTAGTAAATATTTCTTTAACAATATCTGATTATGAGTTATTAAATGGTAAGATGAATAAAAAGTCACAATTTTAGGTACAGTAATACCTAAGGGACCCAACGAATTTCTAATTGTAATTATAGGATTTTCCTTAATTGACTCTTTTGTCACATTGTTATATTTCGAACCAAGAAATGGGTCAATTCGAGAACAGTTGGATGATGACAAAATTATCAAAGATTGGGATTCCTTATTTCGATTCAACAACGTACCAATACCAAGAGTTCCCTTATGTTGGGTAAGTGGTTGAATCTTTGCCTTGGAATAAAAAGGATTGATATTGGTACAATCTAATTCATTATGGCAAATAAATCCCGAACCTGCTTTATCATCCCTTTTTACAATATACAAAATAGGGGACTGGACTAACTCAATTCTTACAAAATCGCGAATCAAATTGTTTGTACTTATTTCAACAAAGGAAGCATGAACCTCCTCTATAGAACCATTTTTCTCTTGGTACCAATTGAATACTAAGCAAGTCCGAACTAATTGAATACTACTTGTATGATAAATTCCTCGAATTGGCTTGCCATTTCCATAAAGGATATAATTTACAACGCTAAGTTGGACATTATCCCTTTCCCGCAAGGGATCCTGGGGGAAAAATGTTGCTAAATTAATCCCATCGCCTATTTTATATGTGACTACGGATCGAACCGAAACAAAATACTTTTTTTTAGTAGGTGTGATCCGTTGGACATAGATCCAATTTTTCAATTTTTTAGATTTCTTTTTTCTTGTTCCTGGCGGTATCAAAATGCCGCTGTGCCTGGATATCTTATCTGTCTCTCCAGGAAAATGGATATCCCCAGAAAAAATTTTAAGTTCAATACTTTTTTTTTTTCTCTCCACTCGAACCAATCCACCTACTCGACTTCTTATATTTAAAGTGATTTGTGTGTCTACTCCAATAATACTATTGTTCCGAACCATTATGAGCGAAGATCCGGGTAAGATATGCACTTCCTCGGGAATAAAAAAAAATCGATCTACTTTCATTTGGTATTTCGGATTAAATTCTTTTGTTCCCCGATACTCAATCAAATCCTCTTTTTTGACGATGGAATCCACCTCTATGGTCCCGTATTTAATGATTCCCGAACTATTTCTTCTGTATTGGGGGTCATCGAAATAAGCAAGAATACTATTTCTACGTAAAATACCATTTATGGGTATTTCAATCGAAATACCAAAACGGGGTATTAATTCTTTCTCTCGCTCTTGATCATAATATTTTAATGGAATTATGAATCTATTTCTTCGCCTCTTCGCCAATAAATCAGAATTCTCTTGAAGAATAGAAGTATATATGAAATCCCAATGACCATTGGATATGATTCGATCAGATCTTGAATAATCAAGAAACCCACCCTTTTTTTTACCAAAAGGCTCCGAACTAAACAAGTTATGTCGCACCCGATCATTAGTCATTGAGAGATCAGAGCTATATTTTTCTTCGGTAGAAAAAGAATGAATATTCATTTGATCTTGATCTTTGTGGAGCGAAAAAGACACTATATTGGATCTGCGCGTACCCACTGCTAATATCCATAAATGACTTGTTTTTGGTAATAGATGAACATTACCATATGTATATTCAGGTGCGTGGTAGACATCGGTACTCCAGTGCATTTCTCCTTCTGATTCAGAATAAATATGTTTTCGGACTTTCTCCTTAAAATTCAAAGTGGATACTCCGGCGCGAATCTCAGCAATCACTTGTTCTGATTCTACATATTGATCATTTTGAACTAAAATCAAACTTTTTGATGGAATATTTACATTATGTATAATATCCTGACTTTCAATAGTTACATACAGGTCTATAGAACATAGAAAGGCAGGATGTCCATGACGAGTACGTGTGGGATGAACCAAATCCTCGTTGAATTTGATTTTTCCATTATAAGGAGATCGTACATGTTCGGCAGTACCGCCCGTGAATACTCCACCAGTATGAAAAGTTCTTAATGTTAGTTGAGTTCCCGGTTCTCCAATTGATTGACCTGCAATAATACCTACAGCTTCCCCCAATTCGACCAGGTCACCGTGGGTGGGACTCCGTCCATAACATAATTGACAGATCCAAGATGTACTTCTGCAAGTAAAGGGGGTTCGAATATATATTGGTTGTGCACGAAAGGTTATGAATCGATTGATAAGCCCAATCCCAATATCTTGATTCCGGGCGGCAATGCATCGTGGACCCATATATATATCGTCTGCTAATACACGACCAATTAGTGTTTGGATAAAAATTCTTTCGGTCATCCCATTTCGAGGACGCACAGAAATACCTCGGATAGTACCACAATCCGTTCTACGTACAATAATGTGTTGAACTACTTCAACAAGTCTACGCGTGAGGTATCCGGCATCTGATGTTCGTACAGCAGTATCTACAACCCCTTTCCGGGCTCCGTAACAGGAAATTATATATTCTGTCAAAGAAAGCCCTTCGCGTAAGTTGCTTTGAATGGGTAAATCAATCATTTGTCCTTGTGGGTCCGACATTAATCCTCTCATGCCCACTAATTGGTGTACCTGAGATGCATTTCCTCTAGCTCCCGAAAAGGACATTAAATGAACTGGATTAGTGGGATCAGTCATCTGAAAATTAGGATTCATTTCTTGTCTCAAATATTCGCTTGTAGCATACCATATTTCAATGGATTGACGTAATTTTTCTACTGCGTGTACATTTCCATAATGATGATGCTTCTCCAAAATCAGACTTTGTTGTTCAGCATCTTGGACTAACCATCCCTTAGAAGGTATTGTTAAAAGATCATCAATTCCTAATGAAATAGATGTAGCAGTGGCTTGGCGGAAACCTAGAGTTTTAACTTGATCCAGGATGTGTGATGTATATGTCATTCCGAAGTGATCTATTAATCTGCTAATAAGTCGTTTCATGGCAGCTCCATCTATCACTTTATTGTGAAAGACCAGATTGGCCCGTTCTGCCATAAGTACTACCTCCGTATTCTGCTGAGTAGGATTCGACAATGGATCTGAGTCAGTGATTCGAAAACTTCCTTTCCTCAATCTTGATTCACGTAGAAATTTCCGGAATTATGATATCGGTTAAACCAGAAGAGAGACCTGAATTTGAAAATTTTAACAGATATCGCGTAATTTTTTAGTTTAGCTGACGTATGAGTGGGCCCGACAAAACCCTTGTATGGCTTCTTCTATTTCTCGATAAAAAGAAATATGACCAACAGTGGTTCGAATGTATATACAACGGATTTCGTTTTTTATGCTTCTTACTATTAGATAGTTCTCATAAATCTCATGATAAGTACCCAAAGATTCATATTGAACTTCGATAGGAACTTCTCTTGAGCCAATAACACGTTGATCTAATCGCCATCGGAGCCACAAAGGACTATCTAAATTGATTTGTTTTCGACGATAAGTTCCAAGTGCATCATAGGAACTAGAAAAATATGGTTCTTTCTCTTTCGTGTACTTATAGTTCTTATTGTCAACTGTTTCATTTTGATAGTTTCCACAATTATATGTATTATACCTATTAGCACAAATACCTCGACGGTTCCCGATCGTTAATACATAGAGTCCAATAAGCATATCTTGAGTTGGTATGGAAATGGGGTCCCCAATAGCAGGAGACAAGAGATTCATATGAGAAAACATAAGTAAACGAGCCTCAGCTTGAGCTTCCAAAGATAAAGGTACATGAACAGCCATTTGATCCCCATCAAAGTCTGCATTAAAACCCTTACAAACTAATGGGTGTAAACAAATGGCGCGTCCCTCCACTAAAATAGGTTGGAATGCCTGTATTCCTAATCTATGCAGGGTGGGTGCTCTATTCAGTAATACGGGGTGCCCCTGCATAACTTCTTGAAGTATTTCCCATACAATCAGTTCTTTTTCTCGAATTTTACTTTTTGCAATCCCTATGTTG